CTGTCTCTCCAGGAAAATAAATATCCCCCGAAAATATTTTGAGTTCAATCTTTTTTTTTTTTTTCTCCACTCGGACCAATCCGCTTACTCGGCTTCTTATATTGAAAGTAATTCGCGTATCTACTCCAATGATACTATTGTTCCGTACCATTATGGAAGAAGCTCCGGGTAAGATATGCACTTCCTCGGGAATGAAAAAAAATCGATCTATTTTCATTTTGTATTTTGGCCGAAATTCTTTTGTTCTTCGATACTCAATCAAATCCTCTTTTTTGACGATAGAATCCGCCTCTATAGTCCCATATTTAGTAATTCCCGAACTCTTTCTTCTATATCGAGGATCGTCGAAATAAGCAAGAATACTATTTATACGGAAAAGACCATTTATGGGTATTTCAATCGAGATACCTGAACGGGGTATTAGTTCTTTTTCTTGTTCTTGATTCGATTGTAATGGAATGATGAATCTATTTCTTCGTCTCTTTGCCAATAAATCAGAATTCTCGTCAAGAATAGCGGGGTATATAAAATTACAATGACCCTTACATATGATTCGATCAGGTACTGAATAATCAAGAACCCCCCCCTCCTTTTTACCAGAAGGATCCGACCTAAACAATTTATGTCTCGCTTGATCATCAGTCACTGAAAGGTTAGAAATATATTTTCGTTCGACAGAAAGAGAATGAATATTTATTTGATCTTGATCCTTGTGGAGCGAAAAAGGGACTATACTGGATCTGTGCGGAACTCCTGATAATATCCACAAATGGCTTGTTTTTGGTAAGAGATGAACATTACCATATGTATATTCGGGTGCATGGTACACAGCGGTACTCCAGTGCATTTCTCCCTCTGAGTCAGAATAAATATGTTTTCGGACCCTCTCTTTAAAATTCAAGATGGATGCTTCGGCGCGAATCTCGGCAATGACTTGTTCTGATTCTACATATTGATCATTTTTAACTAAAATCAAACTTTTTGGTGGAATATTCACATTATGTAGAATATCTTGACCCTCAATAGTTACATATAGGTCTATATAACATAGAAAAGCTGGATAGCCGTGACGTGTACGTGTGGGATGAACCAAATGTTCATTGAATTTTATTTTTCCATTATCAGGAGCTCGTACATGTTCCGCCGTACCGCCTGTAAATACTCCACCGGTATGAAAAGTTCTTAATGTTAGTTGAGTCCCGGGTTCCCCAATAGATTGACCCGCAACAATACCTACCGCTTCTCCCAATTCGACCAGGTCGCCATGAGTGGGACTACGGCCATAACATAATCGACAGATCCAAGATGTACTCCTGCAAGTAAAGGGAGTTCTAATAGATATTGATTTTGCTCTAAAGGTTATGAATCGATTAACAAGTCCAATCCCAATATCTTGATTTCGAATGGCAACGCATCGTGAACCCATATATATATTGTCCGCTAATACACGACCAATTAATGTTTGGATAAAAATTCTTTCTGTTATCATCCCATTTTGAAGACTCACAGAAATCCCTCGGATGGTGCCACAATCTGTTCTACGTACAACAATGTGTTGAACTACTTCAACAAGTCTGCGCGTGAGGTATCCAGCATCTGATGTTCGTACAGCAGTATCCACAACTCCTTTGCGAGCTCCGTAGCAGGAAATAATATATTCCGTTAAAGAGAGTCCTTCGCGTAAATTGCTTTGAATGGGTAAATCAATCATTTGTCCTTGAGGATCCGACATTAATCCTCTCATACCTACTAATTGATGGACCTGAGATGCATTTCCTCTAGCTCCCGAAAAAGACATTATATGGACTGGGTTAGAAGGATCAGTCATCCTAAAATTAGGATTCATTTGTTGTCGTAAATATTCACTTGTAGCATACCAGATCTCAATGGATTGACGTAATTTTTCTACTGCGTGTACATTCCCATAATGATGGTGTTTTTCCAAAATTAAACTTTGTTGTTCCGCATCTTGTACTAGCCACCCCTTGGAAGGTATTGTTAAAAGATCATCAATTCCTAATGAAATGGATGTAGTAGTGGCTTGCTGGAAACCCAGAGTCTTTACTTGATCCAGGACATGTGATGTATATGCCATTCCAAAGTGATCTATTAATCTGCGAATAAGTCGTTTCATGGCAGTTCCATCTATCGCTTTATTGTGAAAGACTAGATCGGCCCGTTCTGCCATAAGTACCTCGCTATTCAGTTGAGTAGGATTCGACAATGGATTTGAGTCAGTGATTCGAAGACTGCCTTTCCTCGATCTTGATTAGCGGAGAAATTCACGAATTAGAATATCTAGTTGAGACGGGGAAACCCGAATCGAATTATCGCGGGTATCATAGAATTTTTTAGCTTAGGTACTATATGAGCAAGCCCGGCAAAACCCTTGTACGGCTTCTTCTATCTCTCGATAAAAAGAAATATGACCAACAGTGGTTCGAATGTCTATACAAAAGATTTCCTTGTTGACATTTCTTACTATTAGATAGTGACCATA